TTCGGAACGTAGGTTTTTATGATCCGATAAAGAATCAAAGTTATTTAAACGTTCCTGTTATTCTATATTTCCTTGAAAAGGGCGCTCAGCCCACAGGAACTGTTCGGGATCTTTTAAAAAAGGCAGAGGTTTTTAAGTAACTTGGTCCTAATCAAACAAAATTGAATTAAGGAAATAAAGAAATATAAAGGGATATTAATTCTTATATAAATTTTTGTATTTATATATATACTTTTTTCCTTTTTTGGATTCTACTCATATCTATTTTTCATTGCTTCTATAAAATCTCATGTTCTAGAACGACAAAACTCGAGTTGCTTGATCCTAGAAATATAAAATTCTTGGAGTTCCTTCAATTGGTCGGTTTTCGTTGAATACTAATAAGTAATAACCAAGGAATCCTCCCTTTTTTATTCTAGTTACTTATTATTGATTATTGATTCAATCTGATATTTTTTTCTACTTGGTATTTTTTTATTCCTCTATCTAAACTTTTTTCAGCTATGTAGTGCCAATCCAACACAAGCCCTTTTTTTAATAGTATTAAAAAAAATTCCATTTAGATTTATTTTGTTTTTCTGTTGTATTATTTTCTCAACATTTATATTGACAACAGTGTATCGAACAAATATAATTCATCGTGATAAGTCGATAAATTTATTTTTGTCCGAGCGGTTTGATTTTTACCTTATATTATTCAAATGATGGGATTCCTTGAATTCTCTTTGATATAATAAGAATAGGGGTTTTGATTTAAAAGTCGATAACATAAGAACGAAGAGGTGGTCTATAAATTTTGACATTTATCTATCTTTTTTTTATTGTATTTACATAAATTCGGGTTGCTAACTCAACGGTAGAGTACTCGGCTTTTAAGTGCGGCTAGGATCTTTTACACATTTGGATGAAGCGAGGGATTCGTCCATACCATCGGTAAAGTTTGGAAGACCACGACTGATCCTGAAAGGGAATGAATGGAAAAAATAGCATGTCGGATCAACGAAGAGTTCTGAGAATATTTCATTCTTTCCGAATCGGTACAAACCGTTGTGTTCTTTTTTGAAACGGAACAAAATGAATTCAATTTCAAGTTGAGTCGGATGAATAAATGGATATAGAGCCCTAATGGCTTCAATTTATTTATTTATTGAATATATGATATGATTATTGATTATAGGGAAAAAGCAACGAGCTTCTGTTCTTAATTTGAACGATTACCCGATCTGATTAAACGTTAAAAATGTATTAGTGCCTGATACGGGAAGGGATTATCCCATGAACGAATTCTTTATATTTTAATGAATCCTAACTATTGACATTTTCCATTATGGAATAGAAATGTGTGTGTAGAAGAAACAGTATATTGATAAAAAAATTCCAAAATCAAAAGAGCGATTAGGTTGAAAAAATAAAGGATTTCTAAGTCTTTTGTTATCCTATAACGAACATAAACTTATTCGTTTAAATGTAAAAGAGAGGATAGATAATCCATTGATAAGTTTACCTGTATCCCCGAGGTATCTATTCGTTTATTACTCGAATACCTCGTTTTGACTGTATCGCACTATGTTTCATTGATAACCCCCAAAATCCTCTACCTTTAGTTCAACTATAATTTAAAATGGAAGAATTCCAAAGATATTTAAAGCTAAATAGATCTCAACAACACTACTTCTTATATCCACTTATCTTTCAGGAGTATATTTATGCACTTGCGCATGATCATGGTTTAAATAGAAATAGATCCGTTTTGTTGGAAAATGCAGGTTCTAATAAGTTCAGCTTACTAATTGTGAAACGTGCAATTGAGCGAATGTATCAGTATGAACAGAATCATTTGATTCTTTTTGCTAATGATTTTACCCAAAATACCTTTTTTGGGCGCAACAAAAATTTTAATTTTCAAATGATATCAGAAGGATTTGCAGTCATTGTAGAAATTCCGTTTTATCTCCGATTATTATCTTCGCTAGAAAGGAAAGGAATAGTTAAATCTCATAATTTACGATCAATTCATTCAATATTCCCTTTTTTAGAGGACAAATTTTCACATTTAATTTATGTGTTAGAGATACTAATACCCTACCCAGTCCATCTGGAAATATTAGTTCAAACTCTTCGCTACTGGGTAAAAGACGCTTCTTCTTTACATTTATTAAGATTCTTTCTCCACGAGTATCGTATTTGGAATACTCCAAATAAAGCCAGTTCTTCTTTTTCAAAAAGAAATCAAAGGTTTTTCTTCGTCCTATATAATTCTCATCTATGTGAATACGAATCCATCTTCGTCTTTCTTCGTAACAAATCTTCTCATTTATGCTCAACGTCTTCTGGAACCCTTCTTGAACGAATCTTTTTCTATGGAAAACTAAAACATCTTGGACTTGTAGAAGCTTTTGCTAAGGCCTTTCAGGACAATCTATGGTTGTTTAAGGACCCTTTCATGCATTATATTAGTTATCAAGGAAAATCCATTCTCGCTTCAAAAGGGACGCCCCTT